CGTGTCAGAAGTGAGAAATTCTATGGCTCGAATCTTTAGTATTCTCTTATTTATTACCTGTGTCTACGATTTAGGCAGAATACCGTCACCCATCCTTACTAAGAAACTGAAAGAAACCTCAGAAACGAAAGAAAGAGGGGAAAGCGAGGAAGAAACAGATATAGAAATAGAAACAACTTTCGAAACGAAGGAGACTAAAGAGGAACAAGAGGGATCCGCCGAAGAAGATCCTTCTCCTTCCCTTTTTTCGGAAGAAAAGGAGGATCAAGTTTATGAAACTTCTTATCCGGATGGGAATCAAGAAAATTCTACGTTAGAAATACTTCAAAATAAAGAAGAAAAAAACCTCTTCTGGTTTGAAAAACCTCTTGTGACTCTTCTTTTCGATTATAAACAAAGGAAGCGCCCTTTTCGATATATAAAAAATAATCGATTTGAAAACTCTGCTATAAAAACCGAAATTTCACAATATTTTTTTTACACATGTCGAAGTGATGGAAAACAACGAATATCTTTTACATATCCACCCAGTTTGTCAACTTTTTTGGAAATGATCCAAAGAAAGATGTTTTTATCTATAACAGAAAAAAAAAAACCTTCTGCGGAATTATATAATAATTGGATTGATACCAATAAACAAAAAGAAAACCATTTAAGCAACGAATTTCTAAATAGAATAGAAATTCTAGATCGAGGATTTCTTACTTTAGATGTACTCGAAAAAAGAATTAGATTGTACCTGTGTAATGAACAGACTCAAAAAGAATACTTGCCTAAAAAATATGACCCCTTCTTGAACGGACCTTATCGGGGAAAAATCAAATTTGATTTTTCCCCTTCAATTCTAAATAAAATTTCCACAAGAAATTCTATGGAAATTTTTTGTATAAATAAAATTCATGGTATCCTTCTTGCTACTGGTTATCAAGAATTTGAACAAAAAACAGCAATGGATATGCTTGATAGAAAATTATTATCAGCATCAAATTTCCATTTGAAAAAATTTTCTGTATTTCCAGAACCAGAACAAGGAAAAAAAATCAATTCAAAATCAAAAGATCAAACAAAATTTTTACAACTTTTATTCAATATAGTTATAAAAGATCCCGACGATCAAACAACCCGAAAAAAATCTGTTGGACTAAAAGAAATCAATAAAAAAGTTCCCCGATGGTCATACAAATTAATCAGCGATTTAGAATACCAAGAGGATGAAGATGCGACGGGGTATAATGAGATTCGTTCAAGAAAAGCCAAACGTGTAGTGATTTTTACTGATAATAACGAAAGTAATAATCCTGATCAAGCAGACGAGATATCTTTGATACGTTATTCGCAACAATCAGATTTTCGTCGAAATATAATCAAAGGCTCCGTGCGCGCCAAAAGGCGGAAAACTCCTATTTTGGAACCGTTTCAAGCAAACGCACACTCCCCTCTTTTTTTGGACAGAATAGACAAAGTCTTTTTTTTTTCTTTTGATATCTTCGGTCTGGCGAAATTCATTTTTAGAAATTGGATGGGGAAAAACACAGAATTCAAAATTTCGGATTATGTAGAGGAAGAAAGAAAAGAAAAAGGGAAAAAGGAGGTGGACAAAAGAGAAGAGAAAGCGCGGATAGAAATAGCGGAATCCTGGGATAGTATTCTCTTTGCTCAAGCAATAAGAGGTTTCTTATTATTAACCCAATCAATTCTTAGAAAATATATTATATTACCTTCATTGATAATAACAAAGAATGTTGGCCGTATGCTATTATTTCAATTTCCTGAATGGTCCGAGGATTTCAAAGATTGGAATAGAGAAATGTATGTTAAATGTACTTATAATGGTGTTCAATTATCCGAAACAGAATTTCCAAAAAACTGGTTAAAAGACGGCATTCAAATTAAAATCCTATTTCCTTTCTGTCTGAAACCCTGGCACGGGTCTAAGCAGGGATCCTCAGATAAAGATCCGATGAAAAACAAAGGGCAAAAAGCGGATTTTTGTTTTTTAACAATTTGGGGAATGGAAGCGAAACTTCCTTTTGGTTCTCCCCGAAAACGACCTTCTTTTTTTGAACCTCTTTTAAAAGAATTCCGAAAAAAAATTCGAAAATGGAAAAAGACTGGCTTTCTAGTTTTCAAAGAAAAAAAAAAGATCTTTCTAACATTTTCAAAAGAAACAAAAAAATGGGTTATCAAACGTACTTTTTTTATAAAAAGAGTAATAAAAGAACTTTCAAAAAGAACTCTAATTCCATTATTTGGATTACAAGAAGTATATGGATCGATTGAAACTAAAAACGAAAAAGATTCGACAATCATTAATAAGAATCGGCCAGTTGATGAATCCTCCATTCAAATTCAATCTACAACTACAGATTGGACAAATTATTCACTAATTGAAAAAAAAACAAAAAACCTGGCTAATAGAACAAGAACAATCAGAAATCAAATAGAAAAAATAAAAATTACAAAAGACAAGAAAAAGGAATTTCTAACTTCAGAAATAAATATTATTCCTAAGAAAAAAAATTATAATGCTAAAAGATTCGACCAAAACATTTGGCAAATATTAAAAAGAAGAAATACTAGATTAATCCGTAAATCGAACTCTTTTATTAAATTTTTCAGCGAAAGGATCCGCGTGGATATCCTTCTATGTATTAGTAATATTCCCAAAATCAATACACAAATTTTTCTTGAATCAACAAAAAAAATTCTTAATAAATACATTTACAATAATGAAACAAATCAAGAAAGAATTGATAAAACAAATCAAAATACAATTGACTTTATAAAGTCAATTTCAAATAAGAATTCCCATTTTTTTTGTGACTTATTCTCCTTGTCACAAGCATATGTATTTTACAAAATATCCCAAACCCAAGTTATTAACTTGTATAAATTAAGATCCGTCCTTCAATATCAAGATAGAACATCTCTTTTTTTTAAGAATGAAATAAAAGATTTTTTTGGAGTGGAGAGAATATTTCATTCCGAATTAAAACATAATAAACTTTTGAACTCTGGACTGAATCAATGGAAAAACTGGTTAAGGGGTCATTATCAATACAATTTATCTCAAATTAGATGGTCTAGATTAGTACCACAAAAATGGCGAAATAGAGCGAATCCGCGTCGTATAGCTCAAAATAAAGATTTAAAAAGGGGGAGTTCTTATCAAAAAGAAAATGATTCTAAAGCGAATCCATTACCAAAGAAAAAAAAGAATTTAAAAAAACACTATAGATATGATCTTTTATCATATAAATTTATTAATTATGAAGATAAGAAGAATTCCTATATTTATGAATCGCCATTACAAGTAAATAATAACCAAGAGATTTCTTATAATTACAACACACATAAACGTAAATTTTTGACTATGCTGAAAAGTATCTTTATCAATAATTATCCAGGACAAGATAATATTACGGATACGGGTTTTGAAAAAAATCCGAATAGAAAATATTTTGATTGGAGAATTCTCCATTTTTGTCTTAGAAATAAGATCGATATTGAGGCCTGGGTCAATATTGACACCAACAGTAATAAAAATACTAAGGCTAGTAATTATCAAAAGGTTGATAAAACAGATAAAAAAGCATTTTTTTCTATCACGATTCATCAAGATCAAGAAAGCAACCCATCCAGATTTGATTGGATGGGAATGAATGAAGAAATACTAAATCGTCCGATATCGAATCTGGAACTTTGGTTCTTCTCCGAATTTGTACTACTTTATAATGCATATAAAAAAAAACCCTGGGTCATACCGATCAAATTACTTCTTTTAAACTTTATGGAAAATGGCAATGTTAGTGAAAATATCAAGGGAGAACAAAAAGGAGATTTGTTCAAATCATCGAATGAAAAAAAATTGGAAAATAAAGAAAAAAAAGAAACCGCAGGTCAAGGGGATGTTAGGTTGGTTCTCTCAAACCAAGAAAAAGGTATTGAAAAAGATTATACAAGATCAAAGATAATAAAACATAAAAAGAAAAAGAGTAATACAGAAATAGAACTAAATTTCTTACTAAAAAAGTATTTGCTTTTTCAATTGAGATGGGATGATTCTGTAAATCAAAGAATACTAAATAATATCAAGGTATATTGTCTTCTGCTTAGAGTGATAAATCCAAAAGAAATTACTATATCTTCTATTCAAGGAGGAGAAATGAGTTTAGATATAATGCTGACTCAGAAAAATTTATCTCTTGCAGAATTGATTAAAAAGGGGATTTTAGTCATTGAACCGATTCGTCTATCTGTAAAAAATGATGGACAATTTATTATGTATCAAACCATAAGTATTTCATCGATTCAGAAGAGTAAGCACCAAATTAATCAAAGATACGAAAAAACAAAATATGTTGATAAAAAAAGTTTTAAAAAATGCATTTCAAGGCATCATGATTTACTTATTCCTGAAAATATTTTATCGTCTAAACGTCGCAGAGAATTGAGAATTCTAATTTGTTTCAATTCAAAGAATAGGAATGGTATAAATAAAAATCCAGTATTTTGGAATGTGAATAACATAAAAAATTGCGGTCAAGTTCTGGATGAACGCAAACATCGTGATAAAGATAAGTTAATTAAATTAAAATTCTTTCTTTGGCCCAATTACCGATTAGAGGACTTGGCTTGTATAAATCGCTATTGGTTTGATACCAATAACGGGAGCCGTTTCAGTATGATAAGGATCCGTATGTATCCACTATTTAAAATTGGATAATGTAATGGTATATTTTTTTCCTATATATCCTGTACTATATCTGTTATATGAAAGCAAACAGAAACAGATAAATGCATGCGTTGTCTTACATTCTATTCTGATACATGATACTAATTCAATGATGTATCAAAAGGACTCAACTGAATTTTATTATTTTGTGAATGCCACGATGAAATCGAAAATTGAGTCGATCGTTGATTAATTAGTTTTATTTAATAAAATTAGAAGTCCCAAATGAAATTCTGTATACCAGATTAAAATGGTCAATATTATTATTATTACTGATTAGTAAAATTCATATCTTAAAAAAAGATAAGGGGAGGCGGATTTCGTTTTATGGTAAAAAATTCAGTCATCTCAGCTATTTCGCAAAAAGAGGGATCCGTTGAATTTCAAGTATTCAATTTCACCAATAAGATACGAAGACTTACTTCACATCTGGAATTGCACAGAAAAGACTACTTATCTCAGAGAGGTCTACGGAAAATTCTAGGAAAACGTCAAAGGCTGCTGGCTTATTTGTCAAAGAAAAATAAAGTACGTTATAAAGAATTAATCGGTCGGTTGGATATTCGGGAACTAAAAACTCATTAATTTGAAGAACTTTAATTATTTGATTTATTAAATCTTGAATTTTGATGAATTTCTTTTCGTTTTCAGCAACTCATGGACAAATGAATCGGGGAAAAACTTATGAATGTACCAGTTAAAAGAAAGGACCTCATGATGGTAAATATGGGTCCTCACCACCCCTCAATGCATGGTGTTCTTCGACTCATAATTACTCTAGATGGTGAGGATGTTATTGACTGTGAACCAATACTGGGCTATTTACACAGGGGAATGGAAAAAATTGCAGAAAACCGAACAATTATACAATATCTGCCTTATGTAACACGTTGGGATTATTTAGCTACTATGTTCACTGAAGCAATAACCGTAAATGCACCAGAGCGATTAGGAAATATTCAAGTACCTAAAAGAGCTAGCTATATTAGAGTAATCATGTTGGAGTTGAGTCGTATAGCTTCTCATTTATTATGGCTTGGTCCCTTTATGGCAGATATTGGTGCACAGACCCCTTTCTTCTATATTTTTCGAGAAAGAGAATTAATATATGATCTATTCGAAGCTGCCACCGGTATGAGAATGATGCATAATTATTTTCGTATCGGAGGGGTGGCTGCTGATCTACCTCATGGCTGGATAGATAAATGTTTTGATTTCTGTGATTATTTTTTAACAGGAGTTGCTGAATATCAAAAACTTATTACGCGAAATCCTATTTTTTTAGAGCGGGTGGAAGGGGTAGGCATTATTGATGGAGAGGAAGCAATAAATTGGGGTTTATCAGGACCAATGCTGCGAGCTTCCGGAATACAATGGGATCTTCGTAAAGTAGATCGTTATGAGTGTTACGACGAATTTGATTGGGAAGTTCAGTGGCAAAAAGAAGGAGATTCATTAGCTCGTTATTTAGTCCGAATCAGTGAAATGACGGAATCTGTAAAAATGATTCAACAGGCTCTAGAAGGAATTCCGGGAGGGCCTTATGAAAATTTAGAAATCCGGTGCTTTGATAGAGCAAGGGATCCTGAATGGAATGATTTTGAATATCGATTCATTAGTAAAAAACCCTCTCCTACTTTTGAATTGTCGAAACAAGAACTTTATGTGAGAGTCGAAGCCCCAAAGGGAGAGTTGGGAATTTTTCTAATAGGGGATCAAAGCGTTTTTCCTTGGAGATGGAAAATCCGCCCGCCGGGTTTTATCAATTTGCAAATTCTTCCTCAGTTAGTTAAAAGAATGAAATTGGCTGATATTATGACGATACTAGGTAGTATAGATATCATTATGGGAGAAGTTGATCGTTAAAATGATAATTGATACAACAGAACTCAATTCTTTTTCAAAATTGGAATACTTAAAAGAAGCCTATGGGATCATAGGGATGCTTATCCCTATTTTGATTCTTGTATTCGGAATCACAATAGGTGTACTAGTAATTGTATGGTTAGAAAGAGAAATTTCCGCAGGGATACAACAACGTATTGGACCTGAATACGCCGGTCCTTTAGGAATTCTCCAAGCTCTAGCAGATGGGACAAAATTACTTTTCAAAGAAAATCTTCTTCCATCTAGAGGAGATACTCGTTTATTTAGTATCGGGCCATCCATAGCAGTCATATCAATTCTACTAAGTTATTCGGTAATTCCTTTTAGTTATCGTCTTATTCTAGCCGATCTCAATATTGGCGTTTTTTTATGGATCGCTATTTCAAGTATTGCTCCCATTGGACTTCTTATGTCCGGATATGGATCAAATAATAAATATTCCTTTTTAGGTGGTTTACGAGCCGCTGCTCAATCGATTAGTTATGAAATACCATTAACTCTATGTGTGTTATCAATCTCTCTACGTGCGACTCGTTAAGACATAAATCTTTCCCTATTTCCTTTCTTGTCTTTCTAGGAAATAAGTTGAATGAATTGAATATATATCTGTTTTTTTGTTCAGCATTCGGATTGATGAACTAAATCAGAAGTTATATGAGTGAAAGAAAACAGCTTATCAATTTGCAGTAAAAAGATTGAGTCTCATTTCCTATGTACAAGGGTTAAGCAGAATAAAACATAAACAATAAAGACTATTTATCCCCGGATTCGTTGATTGCTCATCACGGCTTGAAGCGGGTTCCAAAAATCCACTGTATGGAATTTTTACTACCGTTTAGATGTATTAGCATATACCATAACAGGGGGTTGAGCAAGAATAAGTGGATGGTTAGGAAAACCAAGGTACACAAAGGGTTAGTAATGGAGATTGTGTAAATGAGACATTTTTCTTTTTACCTAACAAGGAATACTAATGGGGCTTTAAGTTGGTAGAAATGATCAGGCAGTACTTCCCAGGATTCCGGCCCAGAGTATGTCCTATCCACCTATTAAAAAAATAACTAACCGAAACGAAATAATCCTTTTTTTTTTGAAATCCCCTTTGAGAAAAAAGAATAGAAATGAAAATATATATAGATGGAATTCTTATCATAATTCATGAATTAATGTAATGTCGAATTCTTTTTCGTAATCGAAAACAACAGGTCGAAATAGCGCTACTGCAAAGAGTAAGAGTATTTTATTGAAGGATTAAGTTATTACTCAAAAAAGAAACATTTAATTTAAATTATGAAATTTAAGAAGGGATGAGATCAATTCAGAAGTACTTTTTTTAGTCTAACGGACAGAATTCCAGCGGTCTAATTGGGACCTTTTGATAGATTTTGACTCTATCCATCCTACAAACATAAACATATCAAAATAAATGGGTTCGGTCCTTAGATTTATTTGCGATTCTCGAGGAGCCGTATGAGGTGAAAATCTCATGTACGGTTCTGTAATAGCGATGCAAATAGTGATGTTATCATCGACTATGATTATCTAACAGTTCAAGTACAGTTGATATAGTTGAGGCACAGTCAAAATATGGTTTTTGGGGTTGGAATTTGTGGCGTCAACCTATAGGGTTTGTCATTTTTCTAATTTCCTCCCTAGCAGAATGTGAGAGATTGCCTTTTGATTTACCAGAAGCGGAAGAAGAATTAGTAGCGGGTTATCAAACTGAATATTCAGGTATCAAGTTTGGTTTATTTTATGTTGCTTCCTATCTAAATCTACTAGTTTCTTCTTTTTTTGTAACCATTCTTTACTTGGGCGGCTGGAATTTTTCTATTCCCCATATACTCGCCCCTACACTTTTTGAGATAAATAAAATAGGCGGAGTTTTTGGAATGACAATTGGTATCTTTATTACATTAATGAAAACTTATTTGTTCTTGTTCATTCCTATCGCAACAAGATGGACTTTACCTAGATTGAGAATGGATCAATTATTAAATTTTGGATGGAAATTTCTTTTACCTATTTCTCTAGGGAATTTATTATTAACAACCTCTTTCCAACTTCTTTCATTGTAAATACACTATTCTAGAATTCGCAACTTGTTTCAAACAAGAGAAAGAAACAGATATAAAATTATTCATAGATATTCACGATATGTTCCCTATGGTAACCGGGTTCATGAATTATGGTCAACAAACAGTACGAGCCGCAAGATACATTGGTCAAAGTTTCATGATTACCTTATCCCACACAAATCATTTACCGGTAACTATCCAATATCCTTATGAAAAATTGATCACATCGGAGCGTTTCCGCGGCCGAATCCACTTTGAATTTGATAAATGCATTGCTTGCGAAGTATGTGTTCGTGTATGTCCTATAGATTTACCTGTTGTCGATTGGAAATTGGAAACAGATATTCGAAAGAAACGGTTGCTTAATTACAGTATTGATTTCGGAATCTGTATATTTTGTGGTAATTGTGTTGAGTATTGTCCAACAAACTGTTTATCAATGACTGAAGAATATGAACTTTCTACTTATGATCGTCATGAATTGAATTATAATCAAATTGCTTTGGGTCGTTTACCAATGCCAGTAATTGACGATTACACAATTCGAACCGTTTTGAATTCGCCTCAAATAAAAAATGGATAACTCCTTTGATTCAAGAATAATTTCCAATTACCAAGGCTCCGGTTTGAGGATGAGTTTTTTCTTTTTTTTTGTCAATAAAATAACTACAATCCAAACCCCAACTATTCGTTAATTGGCGAGAATCCAGGCTTAATTTGGGTTGAAAATCTAGTCATATTCCAAAAGAAATATAGAATATAGTTTTTCGAGCTGCCATTTCGGATATCGGATAAAGGACGGGGTTGTCTGAATAATTGTACCTGCAGCAATCCACACCCATTAGAATTTACTTCAAATTAGGAAGAAAAATGGGGTAACTTAACTTTCTTTTTCCTGATCAAGTCAATAAGGTCATGAAACATTTCAATTTATTTATTTCTTTACATAGAATGGATTTACCCGGACCAATACACGATTTTCTGTTAGTCTTTCTGGGATCGGGTCTTATATTAGGAGGTCTGGGGGTAGTATTACTTACTAATCCAATTTATTCTGCCTTTTCGTTGGGATTGGTTCTTGTTTGTATATCCTTATTTTATATTTCATCAAACTCCCATTTTGTAGCTGCTGCGCAGCTCCTTATTTACGTGGGAGCTATAAACATTTTAATCATATTTGCTGTAATGTTTATGAAGGGTTCCCAATATTCCGAAGATTTTAATCTTTGGAATATTGGGAATGGGGTTACTTCAATAGTTTGTACAAGTATTTTTGTTTCGCTAATGACTACTATTTCAGATACGTCATGGTATGGGATTATTTGGACTACAAGATCAAACCAGATTATAGAGCAAGATTTGATAAGTAATAGTCAACAAATTGGGATTCATTTATCAACCGATTTTTTTCTTCCGTTTGAGCTTATTTCAATAATTCTTTTAGTTGCTTTGATAGGTGCAATTGCTGTAGCTCGGCAGTAATAAATCGTTAAAACTCGTACTCAAAATCAAACTAACTTTGTTCTGTGTTATCATATCCATTTATTTCCCTTCAATTCTATTTAAATTAAAGGTTGTTCCTGGATACACTAGTCAATTGAATCGGTTAAATTAAATTGTTGTTCATATTGAAATGACTTAAGATTAATAAGGAGTCGGTCAATGATGCTCGAGCATGTACTTGTTTTGAGTGCCTATTTATTTTCTATCGGTATCTATGGGTTGATCACGAGCCGAAATATGGTTAGAGCCCTTATGTGTCTTGAACTTATACTGAATGCAGTTAATCTAAATTTCATAACATTTTCTGATTTTTTTGATAGTCGCCAATTAATAGGAGACATTTTCTCCATTTTTGTTATAGCTATTGCAGCCGCTGAAGCAGCTATCGGACTGGCTATTGTTTCGTCAATTTATCGTAATAAAAAATCAATTCGTATCAATCAATCGAATTTGTTGAATAAGTAGTTGTAATAAATAGTATTAATTCCGGAAATTCTAATATTCATCAATTTTTTGATTAGCATGTATAATACGTAATGTATGACTATGCTCATATTTGCGAAAACAGAAGAAATCAAAGTATCTTGGCCCCCTCTCATGAACCGATCCAGAAATAGATTAATTCGCAAAATTCTGGTAAATCATTGATTCATCTGGTAACTACGATTCATTTACAAATCTACTCGATCGAAATTTTATGACGTTTAAAAATTTATAGATCAAATGTCACATTCAGTAAAGATTTATGATACATGTATAGGGTGTACTCAATGTGTTCGGGCTTGTCCTACAGATGTATTAGAAATGATACCTTGGGATGGATGTAAAGCTAAACAAATCGCTTCTGCTCCAAGAACGGAAGACTGTGTCGGTTGTAAAAGATGCGAATCCGCCTGCCCAACAGATTTCTTGAGTGTGCGGGTTTATTTATGGCATGAAACAACTCGCAGCATGGGTCTAGCTTATTGATACATTCCAGAAAATCCTTTACAAATCTATTTTTTTTTTTTTTTTACCGACAAAACCCTTGCTCAAAATAATATATTTTGCGCTTTTTTTTATTTTTGAGTACGGGTTTTCTGGTCTAAGTGTATCTTGTCTTTACCACGAATTATTTTCCTTGGTTAACAATAATTGTAGTTTTGCCGATATTCGCGGGTTCCTTAATTTTCCTTCTCCCTTATAGGGGAAATAAGATAATTAGATGGTATACAATATGTATATGTATATTAGAACTTCTTCTGACGGCATACGTATTCGGTTATCATTTTCAATTGGACGATTCATTAGTCCAACTGGCGGAGGATTATAAATGGATTAATTTTTTTGATTTTTACTGGAGATTAGGAATAGACGGACTTTCTATAGGACCCATTTTACTGACGGGATTTATCACCACTTTAGCTACTTTAGCGGCTCGGCCAGTTACTCGAGATTCCCGTTTATTCTATTTCTTGATGTTAGCGATGTACAGCGGTCAAATAGGATCGTTTTCTTCTCAAGACCTTTTACTTTTTTTTATCATGTGGGAATTAGAATTAATTCCTGTTTATCTACTTTTATCCATGTGGGGAGGAAAGAAACGCCTGTACGCGGCTACAAAATTTATTTTGTATACTGCCGGGGGTTCCATTTTTCTCTTAGTAGGCGTTTTGGGTATCGGTTTATATGGTTCCAATGAACCGACATTAAATTTTGAAACATCGTTGAATCAATCGTATCCTGTAGCATTGGAAATAATATTCTATATTGTATTTCTTATTGCTTTTGCTGTCAAATCGCCGATTATACCCCTCCATACATGGTTACCAGACACTCATGGAGAAGCACATTACAGTACTTGTATGCTTCTAGCCGGAATCTTATTAAAAATGGGAGCGTATGGGTTGATTCGGATCAATATGGAATTATTACCTCGCGCTCATTCTATATTTTCTCCCTGGTTGCTGATAGTAGGTACAATACAAATAATTTATGCCGCTTTAACATCTCCAGGTCAACGTAATTTGAAAAAAAGAATAGCCTATTCTTCTGTATCTCATATGGGTTTCATAATTATAGGAATTGGCTCTCTAACCGATATGGGACTCAACGGAGCCATTTTCCAAATAATCTCTCATGGATTTATTGGCGCTGCGCTTTTTTTCTTAGCCGGAACAAGTTATGATAGAATACGTCTTGTTTATCTCGACGAAATGGGCGGAATCGCTATCCCAATGCCAAAAATATTCACGATGTTCAGTATCTTATCGATGGCTTCTCTTGCGTTACCGGGTATGAGTGGGTTTGTTGCAGAA